TTGGACCGAATAGACAAATCTTTTTTTTTTTTTTTTGATATTTCTGAACGGATGAAAAAAATTTTTAGAAATTGGATGTGGAAAAACACAGAATTCACAATTTCGAATTATACAGAGAAAAAGACAAAAGAAAGCGCGAAAAAAAAAGAGGAGGACAAAAAAGAAGAAGACAAAAGAAAGGAGAAAGTGCGTATACAAATAGCGGAAGCCTGGGATAGTATTTTACTTGCTCAAGTAATGAGAGGTTTTTTATTAATAACCCAATCAATTCTTAGAAAATATATTATATTACCTTCATTGATAATAGCTAAAAATATCGTCCGTATACTATTATTTCAATTTCCGGAATGGTATGAGGACTTAAAGGATTGGAATAGAGAAATGCATGTTAAATGTACCTATAACGGCGTTCAATTATCAGAAAAAGAATTTCCAAAAAACTGGTTAACAGACGGCATTCAGATCAAGATCCTATTTCCTTTTCGTCTTAAACCTTGGCACAGATCTAAGTTACGAGCCCCTTATAATGATCCAATGAAAAAGCAAGGTCAAAAAAATGATTTTTGTTTTTTAACAATTTTTGGAATGGAAGCTGAACTACCTTTTGGTTCTCCCAGAAAAAAACTTTCATTTTTTGAACCGATTTTAAAAGAACTCAAAAAAAAAATGAAAAAATTGCAAAAGAAATGTTTTATAATTCTAGGAATTTTTAAAGAACAAACAAAATTTTTTCTAAATGTCTCAAAAAAACCAAAAAAATGGATCATTAAAAACATTCTGTTTATAAAAGAAATAATAAAAGAACTCTCAAAAATAAACCCAATTATATTATTTGGATTGAGAAAAATAGAAGTATATGAATTGAGTGAAATTAAAAAAGATTCAATAATCAGTAATCGGATGATTCAGGAATCGTCCATTCAAATTAGATCTCAGAATTGGACAAATTATTCATTAACAGAAAAAAAAATGCAAGATCTGACTGATAGAATAAACACAATCATAAATCAAATAGAAAAAATTACAAAAGACAAGAAAAAGGGATTTATAACTTCAGATAGAAATTTGAGTTCTAACAAAATAAGTTATGATGATAAAAGATTGGAATCACAAAAAAATATTTGGCAGATATTAAAAAGAAGAACTGCTCGATTAATCCGCAAATCCCATTATTTTATAATATTTTTCATTGAAAAGATATACATAGATATCTTTCTATCTATGATTAATATTCCTAGTATCAATACACAACTTTTTCTTGAATCAACAAAAAAAAATTTTAATAAAAACATTAACAGTAATGAAGCAAATCAAGAAAGAATTAATAAAACAAATCAAAGTTTAATTAAATTTATTTCGATTATAAAAGAGTCACTTTCTAATACTAATATTAGTCTTAGTCAAAAAAATTCAAAGACTTTTTTTGACTTATCTTACTTTTCACAAGCATATGTATTTTACAAATTATCACAAACCCAACTTATTAAGTTAGAGAAATTGAAATCCGTATTTCAATATAATGGAACCCCCTTTTTTCTTAAGAATGAAATAAAGGATTTTTTTGTTGTAAGACAAGAACTATTTCATTCCGAATTAAGACCTAAGAATCTTCGCAATTCTGGAATGAATCAATGGACAAATTGGTTAAGGAGTCATTATCAATATCAATGTGATGTATCTCAAATTAAATGGTCTAGAGTAGTACCACAAAAATGGCGAAATATATTGAACTGTATAGCTCAAAATAAAGATTTATATAAAGATTTGTGTGATTTATATGAAAAAGATGAATTAATTCACTACGAAAAAAAAACAAAAATTGAAACGGATTTATTATTGAATCAAAAGGATAATTTTAAAAAACAATATGGATATGATCTTTTAGCATATAAATCTATAAATTATGAAACTAAGAAGTACTCTTCAATTTATGGATCACCATTCCAAGTAAAAACTAACCAAGATATTTTTTATAATTACAACACACATAAACAAAAATCATTTAATATGGTAGAAGATGATATTCGAGATATGGATAAAAATACGGATAGAAAATATTTTGATTGGAGAATTCTCGATTTTTGTCTTAAAACGAAGGTCGATATTGAGGCCTGGATCAATATTGATACTGACACTAACAGTAATAAATATACTAAGACTAGGGTTAATAAGTATCAAATAATTGATAAAATCAATAATAAGGGTCTTTTTTATCTCACACTTCAGCAAGATCAAAAAATCAACCTATCCAATCAAAAACCCCTTTTGGATTGGATGGGAATGAATGAAGAAATACTAAGTCGTCCCATATCAAATCTGGAACTTTGGTTCTTGCCAGAATTTGTGAGACTTTATAATACGTATAAAATGAAACCGTGGGTTATACCAATTAAATTACTACTTTTTAATTCTAATATAAAAAAAAATGCTAGTGAAAACAAAAGCATCACTGGAAATAAAAAAAGAGATCCTTTTATATCAATATCGTCGAATGAAAAAAAATCTCTTGAATTAGAAAACCGAAATCAAGGAGAAAAAGAATCCACGGGCCAAGCAGATCTTAAATCAGCTCTTTCAAACCAAGAAAAAGATGTTGAAGAAGATTATACGGGATCGGACATGAAAAAACATAGAAATAAAAAGCAATACAAGATCAATACAAAAGCGGAGTTTGATTTCTTCCTAAAAAGGTATTTGTATTTTCAATTGAGATGGGATGATTCTTTAAATAAAAAAATAATCAATAACATCAACGTATATTGTCTCCTGCTTAGACTGATAAATCCAAGAGAAATTACTATATCCTCTATTCAAAGGGGCGAAATGAGTCTGGATATTTTGACGATTCAGAAAGATGTAACTCTTACAGAATTTATTAAAAGGGGATTTTTGATTATTGAACCAATTCGTCTAGCTATAAAAAATGATGGAAAATTTATTATGTATCAAACCCTCGGTATTTCATTAGTTCATAAAAGTAAACATCAAATAAATCAAAGATACCGAGAAAAAAAACATGTTGATAAGAATTCTGATGAAGTCATTACAAAACATCAAAAGATGACTGGAAATAGATATAAAAAAAATTATGATTTGTTTGTTCCTGAAAATATTTTATCGCCTAGACGTCGTAGAGAATTGCGAATTCTAATTTGTTTAAATTCTAAGAATAGACATAGAAAGGCATCTTTTTGTAATGGGAATGAGGTAAACAGTCAAGTTGTGGATAAAAGCAAAAAATATAAAAAAAAACTTATAAAATTAAAGCTATTTCTTTGGCCCAATTATCGATTAGAAGATTTAGCTTGTATGAATCGTTATTGGTTTAATACCAATAATGGCAGTTGTTTCAGTATGGTAAGGATACATATGTATCCGCGATTGAAAATTCATTAATAGTAAATTTTTCCTATATTTCCCATACCATATCTGGTCTATGACGACAAAGAGATGCACGCATACATTGTCTTACATTCCATTCTGATACATGATACTAATTCAATGACATATCAATTAGATCTAGAATGAACAAAATTTTCTTATTTTAGGTCTAAACTTTTATCTTTTGTGAGTGAAGAAACCAACCATACTTTTGTATCCCCTTTCATTTCAAATCCAATTTTAAAATGAAAATAGGATTGAGTAAGTTTTATTAAATTAAAAAAATTAGAAATTAATAACGAAATTCAAATTATTGTATATACCAAATAAAAATTAGGGGCATTATTATTACTGATCAATAAAGATATCTATCAATAAAAAATATCTTAAAATAAAAAGAGGGGGGGAGAGAAGATTTCAGTTTATGGTAAAAAATTCATTCATCTCAGTTATTTCACAAGAAGAAAAAGACGAAAACAGAGGATCTGTTGAATTTCAAATAGTTAGTTTCACCAATAGGATACGAAGACTTACTTCACATTTACAATTACACAAAAAAGACTATTTATCTCAGAGAGGTTTACGTAAAATTCTGGGAAAACGCCAACGATTACTGTCTTATTTGTCAAAGAAAAATAGAATATGTTATAAAGAATTAATTAATCGGTTGGATATTCGGGAGTCAAAAACTCGTTAATTTTATTTTTATAAAGGCATTTTGAATTATTTGATTTATTAGATCTTGAATTTTAATGAACTTTTTTTCGTTTTCAGCAATTCATGAAAGAATGAATCGAGGAAAAACCTATGAATATACCGGCTACAAGAAAAGACCTCATGATAGTCAATATGGGCCCCCACCACCCATCAATGCATGGTGTTCTTCGACTCATCATTACTCTAGATGGTGAAGATGTTATTGACTGTGAACCAATATTGGGTTATTTACACCGAGGAATGGAAAAAATTGCGGAAAATCGAACAATTATACAATATTTGCCTTATGTAACACGGTGGGATTATTTAGCTACTATGTTCACAGAAGCAATAACTGTAAACGGACCGGAACAGTTGGGAAATATTCAAGTACCTAAAAGAGCCAGCTATATCAGAATAATTATGTTGGAGTTGAGTCGTATAGCTTCTCATCTGTTATGGCTCGGTCCTTTTATGGCGGATATTGGTGCACAAACTCCCTTTTTCTATATTTTCAGAGAAAGAGAATTAGTATATGATCTATTCGAAGCTGCCACCGGTATGAGAATGATGCATAATTATTTTCGTATCGGAGGAGTAGCGGCCGATCTACCTCATGGCTGGATAGATAAATGTTTGGATTTCTGCGATTATTTTTTAACAAGAGTTGCTGAATATCAAAAACTTATTACACGAAATCCTATTTTTTTAGAACGAGTCGAGGGAGTAGGCATTATTGGTAGAGAGGAAGTAATAAATTGGGGTTTATCGGGACCAATGCTGCGAGCTTCCGGAATACAATGGGATCTTCGTAAAGTTGATCATTATGAATGTTACGACGAATTTGATTGGGAAGTACAGTGGCAAAAAGAAGGAGATTCATTGGCTCGTTATCTAGTCCGAATTGGTGAAATGATAGAATCCGTAAAAATTATTCAACAGGCCCTGGAAGGAATTCCAGGGGGACCCTATGAGAATTTAGAAATACGATACTTTGATAGAGAAAGGAATCCGGAATGGAATGATTTTGAATATCGATTTATTAGTAAAAAGCCGTCTCCTACATTTGAATTGCCGAAACAAGAACTTTATGTGAGAGTAGAAGCCCCAAAGGGAGAATTGGGAATTTTTCTCATAGGGGATCAGAGTGGTTTTCCTTGGAGATGGAAAATCCGCCCGCCGGGTTTTATCAATTTGCAAATTCTTCCGCGGTTAGTTAAAAGAATGAAATTGGCTGATATTATGACGATACTAGGTAGTATAGATATCATTATGGGAGAAGTTGATCGTTGAAATGATAATTGATACACCGGAAGTACAAGATATCGATTCTTTTTCTAGATTAGAATTTTTTAAAGAGGTTTATGGAATTCTATGGGTTCTTGTTCCTATTTTGACTCTTGTAGTGGGAATCACAATAGGCGTACTGGTAATTGTATGGTTAGAAAGAGAAATATCGGCAGGGATACAACAACGTATTGGACCTGAATACGCCGGCCCTTTGGGAGTTCTTCAAGCTCTAGCAGATGGGACAAAACTACTTTTCAAAGAAAATCTTTTTCCATCTAGGGGGGATACTCGTTTATTCAGTATCGGGCCATCCATAGCAGTCATATCAATTTTAGTAAGCTATTCAGTAGTTCCTTTTGGATATCACCTTGTTTTAGCGGATCTCAATATCGGTGTTTTTTTATGGATTGCTATTTCCAGTATTGCTCCAATTGGACTTCTTATGTCGGGATACGGGTCAAATAATAAATATTCCTTTTTAGGCGGTCTACGAGCTGCTGCTCAATCGATTAGTTATGAAATACCATTAACTTTATGTGTGTTATCAATATCTCTACGTGCGATTCGTTGATACATAGACATAAACTTTTCTCTATTCCTTCCTTTCAAGGAAAGGGTTGGAATGGATTGAGTAGATATCTTAATTTTTTTTTTATTCATTATTCGGGTTGATGAACTAAATCAAATAGTTATATGAGTGAAAGAAAACAGCTTATATATAAATTCGCAGTAAAAAGATTGATTCTCATTTTCTATGTATAAGAGTTAGAGAGTTAAGCGGAAATAAACATAAACAGAAGAGACCGTTTCCCCCAAGATTGGTTGATTAGTCATCCTGACTTGAAGCGGGTTCAAAAGATCAACCGTATTGAGTTTTCACTATCATTTTTATGTATTAGCATAACGGGGGATTGAGCAAAAACGAGTGGATGGTTAGAAACACGAACATATGGAAAGGATTAGTAATGGAGACTATGTAAATTCTCCAAAAGGACATTTTTACATAATATACAAACAAAGAATACTAATTGGGGCTTTAAGTTGGTAGAAATGATCAGGCAGTACTCCCCATGACACGATTCCGATCCAGAGTATACTCCTATCCACCGATTTAATAAATAACTATTCGAAACGAAATAATCCTTTACTTTATTTTGAAAGCCCTCTTTTTCTCAGAAATAGAAAGAAGAATAGGAACGAAAAAAAAAAAAAAAAAGATATACTTTATTTATTATTTGTTACTTTTATTCTTTCCCATATACATATTAATAGATATAGAATTTGTGTCATAATTCATTAATTAATATAGAATTTTTTTTTCGTACGTGAAACCAACGGGTTATTGATATTTTTACAAGAAGTATTTTATTGAACAGTTAAGTTATTACTGAACAAAGAAGAATTGAAATTATTATTGAAATTAATTAAATTAAAGAAAGGATGAGATCAATTCAGAAGTACTTTTTTGATTTTATTTTGAATTAAAATAATTCTAACAGACAGAATTTAATTGGTCTAATTTGGGACCGGCCGATAGTTATCCATCCTACAAACATATCAAGATTCAAAAAAGAATACTGACGCGGTCCCTATATTTATTTCTGGCCTTCAAGGAGCCGTATGAGGTGAAAATCTCATGTACGGTTCTGTAATAGCGATGGTAACAGTGATGGTATCACCGACTATAATTATCTAACAGTTTAAGTACAATTGATATTGTTGAGGCGCAATCAAAATATGGTTTTTGGGGATGGAATTTGTGGCGTCAGCCTATAGGGTTTATCATTTTTATTATTTCTTCCCTAGCAGAATGTGAGAGATTACCTTTTGATTTACCAGAAGCAGAAGAAGAGTTAGTAGCAGGTTATCAAACCGAATACTCGGGTATAAAATTTGGGTTATTTTATGTTGCTTCCTATCTAAACCTATTGGTTTCTTCATTATTTGTAACAGTTCTTTACTTGGGAGGTTGGAATATATCTATTCCGGACATATATGTTTCTGAGCTTTTTGAAATAAATAAAACATGTGGCGTTTTTGGAGCGATAATTGGTATCTTTATTACATTAGCTAAAACTTATTTGTTCTTGTTCATTCCTATCACAACAAGATGGACTTTACCGAGGCTAAGAATGGACCAACTATTGAATCTTGGATGGAAATTTCTTTTACCTATTTCTCTCGGTAATCTATTATTAACAACTTCTTTCCAACTCTTTTCACTGTAAAGTAACATTCTATATTCACAATGTGTCTCAAACAAGAGAAATAAACAAACATAAAACTATTCATATATATATTAACGATATGTTCTCTATGGTAACTGGGTTCATGAATTATGGTCAACAAACAGTACGAGCTGCAAGGTACATTGGTCAAAGTTTCATGATTACTTTATCCCACGCAAATCGTTTACCCGTAACTATTCAATATCCTTATGAAAAATTAATCACCGCGGATCGTTTCCGCGGTCGAATCCATTTTGAATTTGATAAATGTATTGCTTGTGAAGTATGCGTTCGTGTATGTCCTATAGATCTACCCGTTGTTGATTGGAAATTGGAAAATGATATTCGCAAGAAACGGCTGCTTAATTACAGTATTGATTTCGGAGTCTGTATATTTTGTGGTAATTGCGTTGAGTATTGTCCAACGAATTGTTTATCAATGACTGAAGAATATGAACTTTCTACTTATGATCGTCACGAATTGAATTATAATCAAATTGCTTTGGGTCGTTTACCAATGTCAGTAATTGACGATTATACAATTCGAACAATTTTGAATTCGCCTCAAATAAATAAGTAAATCTCTTATTAACGAATAATTTATAATTACTTTACTAATAACTAATATAGAAGGAATTTAGGTTTCTTTCGTGTTGTTTGGTCAATAACTACAAATACCAACTATTGATTGGTTGGTAAGAAACGCGTCTTAATTTGGATTGAAAATCCATTAATTAATATATCCATAATTGTTTTAAAATATATAGTTTAGAATTAGAACGACTCTTTCAGATAAAGAATGAAATTAGTCCAATAATAGTACTCACATTTATTCATATCCCTTAGTATTTATTTACTTAGGATTAAATTAGGAATTGCTCAAAAATCATAAAAAAAAATTTTCTGGTCGGGTCTCAATAAGGTCATGAAAAACATTTCTATTTATCTCTTATTTTACATATAATGGATTTGCCCGGACCAATACATGATTTTCTTTTAGTCTTTCTGGGATCGGTTCTTATACTAGGAGGTATGGGGGTGGTATTATTTACCAACCCCATTTATTCTGCCTTTTCATTGGGACTGGTTCTTGTTTGTATATCCTTATTCTATATTCTATTAAACTCTTATTTTGTAGCTGCTGCACAACTCCTTATTTACGTGGGAGCTATAAATGTTTTAATCGTATTTGCTGTGATGTTCATGAATGGTTCAGAATATTACAAAGATTTGAATCTTTGGACCATTGGGGATGTGGTTACTTTGCCAGTTTGTACAAGTATTTTTGTTTTACTCATGATTATTATTACGGATACGTCATGGTACGGAATTATTTGGACTACAAGATCAAACCAGATTATAGAGCAAGATTTGATAAGTAATAGTCAACAAATTGGAATTCATTTATCAACAGATTTTTTTCTTCCATTTGAATTCGTTTCGATAATTCTTTTAGCCGCTTTGATAGGTGCAATTGCCGTGGCGCGACAGTAAAAAATTTATAGAATTAGCAATGCACATTAAACTCTGTTCGGTTTTATTACATTACATTTATTTCCCTTTAATTAAAGATTGTTTATGTCTAAAATAGAAATTATTCAATCTATTCTATTAACAATAGAAAATCTATTAACAATAGAAAATCTGCCTTTGTTCCGTACTTTTTTTTATTCTAGTCAATTGAATCTGTTGAATTGTTGTTCAGTTCATATTGAAATGAATCGAAATTGATAAGGAGTTGGTCAATGATGCTCGAACATGTACTTGTTTTGAGTGCCTACTTATTTTCTATCGGTATCTATGGATTGATCACGAGCCGGAATATGGTTAGAGCCCTTATGTGTCTTGAACTTATACTGAATGCGGTTAATATGAATTTCGTAACATTTTCTGATTTTTTTGATAGTCGCCAATTAAAAGGAAATATTTTCTCAATTTTTGTTATAGCTATTGCAGCCGCTGAAGCAGCTATTGGCCCGGCTATTGTTTCATCAATTTATCGTAACAGAAAATCAACTCGTATCAATCAATCGAATTTGTTGAATAAGTAGTATTAATCATATAAATTCTAATATTCATAAATTAGAATTACCATGACCATACATTACGTAATAATACATGTTTTCAAAAATGTAAGAAATTAAAGTATCTTGGCTCTATCGCATGAGTCAATCCAGAAGTAGATTGATTAGAAAAATTATGATAAATTATTGATTCATCTGGTGTCTAAATATATGATTCATTTACAAGTTTACTAGATCGAAACTTTCTGACATTCAAAAATTTATAGATCAAAATGTCACATTCAGTAAAGATTTATGATACGTGTATAGGGTGTACTCAATGCGTGCGCGCCTGCCCAACGGATGTATTAGAAATGATACCTTGGGACGGGTGTAAAGCTAAGCAAATTGCTTCTGCTCCAAGAACAGAGGACTGTGTCGGTTGTAAGAGATGTGAATCCGCCTGTCCGACAGATTTCTTGAGTGTTCGAGTTTATTTATGGCATGAAACAACTCGAAGTATGGGTCTGGCTTATTAATACGTTCCAGAAAACCCCACTTGAATACATTTGATTTTTTTACCTTTACCGACAAAAACCCGCGCTCAAAAACTATTTATTTTGAGCACGGGTTTTTCTGGTCCAAGTTTATCTTGTTTTTACCATGAATAATTTTCCTTGGTTAACGCTAGTTGTAGTTTTGCCAATATTCGCGGGTTCCTTAATTTTCTTTCTCCCTCATAGAGGAAATAAGATAATTCGGTGGTATACTATAGGTATATGCACAATTGAACTCCTTCTAACAACCTATGCATTCGGTTATCGTTTCCAATTGGATGATCCATTAATGCAACTGACAGAGGATTATAAATGGATCGATTTTTTTGATTTTTACTGGAGATTGGGAATAGATGGAATTTCTATAGGACCCATTTTACTGACAGGATTTATCACAACTTTAGCTACTTTAGCGGCTCGGCCGATTACTCGAGATTCCCGACTATTCCATTTTCTGATGTTAGCAATGTATAGCGGTCAAATAGGACCATTTTCTTCTCGAGACCTTTTACTTTTTTTCATCATGTGGGAGTTAGAATTAATTCCAGTTTATCTACTTCTATCCATGTGGGGGGGAAAGAAACGTTTGTATTCGGCTACAAAATTTATTTTGTACACTGCAGGAAGTTCCGTTTTTTTATTAATGGGAGTTTTGGGTATTGGTTTATATGGTTCCAATGAACCAACATTAAATTTTGAAACATCAGCTAATCAATCGTATCCTGTAGCACTGGAAATAATATTCTATATTGGATTTCTTATTGCTTTTGCTGTCAAATCACCGATCATACCCTTACATACATGGTTACCAGACACCCATGGAGAGGCACATTACAGTACTTGTATGCTTTTAGCCGGAATCTTATTAAAAATGGGAGCGTATGGATTGGTTCGGATCAATATGGAATTATTACCCAACGCCCATTCTATATTCTCTCCCTGGTTGATTATAGTAGGCACAATTCAAATAATCTATGCAGCTTCAACATCTCCCGGTCAGCGTAATTTAAAAAAAAGAATAGCCTACTCTTCTGTATCTCATATGGGTTTCATAATTATAGGAATTGGTTCTATAAGCGATACAGGACTCAACGGAGCCATTTTACAAATAATCTCTCACGGATTTATTGGCGCTGCGCTTTTTTTCTTGGCCGGAACGAGTTATGATAGAATACGTCTTGTTTATCTCGACGAAATGGGCGGAATGGCTATCGCAATTCCAAAAATATTCACGACTTTCAGTATCTTATCAATGGCTTCTCTTGCATTACCGGGCATGAGCGGTTTTGTTGCCGAATTATTAGTTTTTTTTGGAATACTTACTAGTCAAAAATATCTTTTAATGACAAAAATATTAATAACTTTTGTAATGGCAATTGGAATGATATTAACTCCTATTTATTCATTATCTATGTTACGCCAGATGTTCTATGGATACAAGCTTTTTAATGCCCCAAACTCTTATTTTTTTGATTCTGGACCGCGAGAATTATTTGTTTCGATCTCTATCCTTTTACCTGTAATAGGTATTGGTGTTTATCCCGATTTCGTTTTATCATTATCAGTTGACAAGGTCGAAGCTATTATATCCAATTATTTTTTTCGATAGTTTTTGTGAGTAAACCAAAAAATGAAACTGAAATCCCATGATTTTAAAAATGGTTGATTGTACAATAAAAAAAAAAAAATAAGTCTTTTATATTCTTTTAAGTAAAATAAATAAATTGGAATTCTATTATAACTAGATATCTTTTGAATTTGTGAGAACCATTTGAATCAAGTAATGGAAATGATTCAAATGGTTCTTGATTGTTTACATGAAGTTTTCGTATATATACCTGTATGCCGTCCTATGTTTCTATTCGTCAAGTCTTTTATTCAATTAGATGTTAATGTAAATGAACCATAACTATGCAACCCTATTCCTAATAGATTAACCCCAAAATAGCATATCCAAATTATAAGAAAGCCCATTGAGGCCACAATTGCAGAATTTACACTTTCAAAATTTTTATTTGTTCTAATATGTAAATAAATAGCGAATATGGTCCAAGTAATAAATGCCCAAGTCTCCTTTGGATCCCAATTCCAATATGATCCCCATGCTTCATTAGCCCATACTGCTCCTGAAAGAATACCTACGGTTAAAAGGATAAACCCTAGACTAATAATACGATAACTCCAACGATCCAATTGTTGAATCAATTGATACCTGTAATAATTTTGAGACGAAATAAAAGAAGTGTTTCGTAAGACATTGTTTCTTTCGTTCACGTATTGAATCTCACTAAAGTAAACTGACTCATTTTCTAAATTATTGCTTTTACTAAAAATCCTTATGAATTTTCGAAATGTAATGACTAGAAGAGCTAGTGATAATAAAGATCCACACAAAAGAGCTGCATAGCTCAATACCATCATACTTACGTGCATCATTAACCAATGGGATTGGAGAGCGGGTACTAATATCGCGGATTGATGCATTTCAGTTAAAAGACCCGAAGTAGCAAAACCTTGAGTAAAAATAGCACTTGGCGCGGTTATTGCGCTTAAATGGTTTTTATGTTTTTTAAAATACGGAATAATATGAATAATGGAAAAACTCCACGAAAGAAAAATTAATGATTCATATAAATCACTTAATGGTAAATGCCTCAAATAAATCCAACGAGTAACTAATAATCCTGTTATGCAGAAAAAAGTAGCTATCATCCCCTTTTCTGACGAATCATCTAGTCCTACGATTTCATCGACTAATAAAATTATCAAATGAATTGTAATTACAATTGAAACGATCGAAAAGGATATATGAGTTAATATATGCTCTAAAGTTGAAAATATCATAAAAATTATTAAATTTATAAGGGCGTCCCTCAATTATAGGAATTGAAATCGGGAATTGAATTCATTATAGGACTTACTCTTTTAGAAGATGCCATGCCGCCACTCGGACTCGAACCGAGATGCTCTAGCACTGCTTCCTAAGAGCAGCGTGTCTACCGATTTCACCATAGCGGCTTATTCGAAATCATAATAACCTATTTTTATTCAATCGTCGAGCTTGAAGGAGTTAATTCAATCCAATATTTTTTTTTAGGAAACCATTCAAATTGATGAATAAAAACTTGTTTAAAAATTAGGGATTAAAACGTTTTCGTTAACGTTAATAATATTTATTTTTCTTATTATTATCTTTTTATTTAGTTATTTAGTATTTTAGGATGTCAATTTTATTTCAATTTAACTGAACTAACAATGTATTTTTTCGTAGGCTATTACTTTATGCTCTCCTAAAACTAAAATGGAACAGTTGTAACTAGATAATTTTTACTTCAATCCCTGGATATAAGTAAAAAAAATGTTCTGCCTCGTTTGCATTTTTTAATGATTAATTTCTTTTATCATTTATTTTATTAATCTAAAATAAAAAATGCATTTTATCGATTAATAAAAAAATCGAATTTTTATATAACACAATTTCAGCGATACACTCAAAAGATTTATGTAAATATTTGCATAGTTAGGTTGCGTTAGGATTTTTTGTTGTGTAGAGAATTTGCGTTAAGATTTAGCAAACCCATTAAGTTAGGTATTTGGGATGGTCGTATCAATCATATAAAAAAATTTCGTATAGAAATTGTACCGTACTTCAAAATATTTTCTAAATTTTTTAATTAATATATATATATTATATCTTGATCGATCTTCCAATCGAAACATAGGATCTAAAATAGATCACTCAAAATTGGCGCATTCGTCATATAACTACCTAAAAATGTAAACGGGGCTTTTATTAATTTAATTGGGTTTAAGGAATTTATATAGTGATAATAATTTCTAAAACCCAAAATAATGGTTTAAAAGATTATAAAAAAACATTTTAAACTTAATCAATTAGTTTCAACGACCTCTTCTTTATAATATAAAATCAAAAATATAACTAAAAAAAAAATTCTTTTTATTATTGAGTAAGGGCGATGGGGAAAGTGATAATCCCCATCCGGAAAATGATAAAACATACTAAAATGAAAGGCGAAACCTTGCGCTTGCGTTTACCCTTTTTTCAAACAAAAAAGTACCATTCATTTTTAGAATTCAGTAGACAACAGAATTCTTATCTATATCAGAAACGAAAGAAAAATTTGGCTTCAAATTTAAGTAAAACAAATTCAATTTTATATTCGTTTAAATTAAAACATTATGAGACTAATTCAAATTCTTTTTTATTTATTTTATTTTTAATGTATATTGTTTATATTTTAATTTATCTTATATATTAATATTTATTCTTTTACTATTATGATGTTAATATTAATTATAATTGATAAATATTATTTATCATTTTTATAACTTATAAATAAACTATAAACAAAATTATATCACTTTATTAGTTATTAGAACGATTCAGATTATTTATTTGTTACACAAAAAAAACTTTTAGAACTCCCGGTAGAAAGAGATTTCGCTAACGAAAAAGCTTTCAATGCTGCCCTATATCCCTTCCTTTTCCAAATATTTTTACGAATACGTTTTTTTGAAATAGAGGTGCGCTTTTTTGGAACTGCCATTAAAAAGTTATAATAGGTTTTTCGGTTGGATGTGAAAGACATCTATTGTTCAAAATCAATTGTTCTTTACTATTCTCTATCTATTTTTTCTCTAAATTAGACTCCAAAAAAAAAGGGGGGGGGGTAAAAATCACATAAAATATTAATAAGAACGATAAGGTACACTATGCCAAATAGATTGAAGTTGATAAAAAAAAAAAAAAAAGATTGTCCGTTTCGTTTTCTTTCTATTTTCGTCATGTTACATTTATACATGTAATAAAAAAATCGAAAAGTTTAATAACCCAATCCTTCTCCCGCTTAATAAAAAAAAACTTTAATAATTTTTTTTATTATATTAATTAATTTAATATTAATTTAATTGGTCAAGCTCGAAGAAAGAGTCCACAAAATTTAAATTATCAAATGAGACTAGTAGTTAATCTGTTAAAGGATACAAAATACATAATTTAAAGGCATTTTATTTGCCCCCTTTTTTTTCCGTAAAATTAAAGTGTTGGATATCATAGCATTTCCTACAAATAGCTTTTATTGTAATGGAAGACAAACAATTAGTTACAAAACAAATTGGTTAATGATTCTAAATAACCGAATTACAATAAATAGTTTTAGTTATGGGCTTTATGATTCATATCAAATACTGTTTTTGGTATAATTATTTATCCTTGTTCTATAGATATAAAAAAATTATTGTAATACGTAATAATTAAAATGAAAATTCTAATTTTCATTTTTTATCTTCATAAAATTTTATTTAAAAATTTGAATTTAATATTAACAATTCAGTATTAATAAAATTAAATACGTATTTATTTTTCACTAGTGACTTATTTATATCATTTGACCAATTATAACCTCTTGATTTTAAATATTTGAAGTAGTTTGGAAAGATTCAGAATAATTAAGGCTAGAAAATTCTATTTAAGTTTTATTTTATATATCTTAATTTTTTTTTTTATTAACCGACCCCTTTCAAAAGAAAAGAAATAAGAACCGGTGACTCAGAAACAATTAATTAAGATAATTTTTTTTTTTTTTTTTTATTATGGAATATACATATCAATATTCATGGATTATACCTTTCATTCCACTTCCAGTTCCTATCTTAATTGGAACAGGACTTCTACTTTTTCCAACGGCAACAAAAAATCTTCGCCGTATGTGGGCTTTTCCTAGTGTTTTATTATTAAGTATAGTTATGGTTTTTTCAGCCCTTTTTTCTATTCAGCAAATAAATAATAATTCTGTCTATCAATATGTATGGTCTTGGACCATCAATAATGATTTTTCTTTAGAATTTGGCTGCTTGGTTGATCCACTTACTTCTATTATGTCGATATTAATCACTACTGTTGGAATTATGGTTCTTATTTATAGTGACAATTATATGTCTCATGATCAGGGATATTTGAGATTTTTTGCTTATATGAGTTTTTCCAATACTTCAATGTTGGGATTAGTTACTAGTTCTAATTTGATACAAATTTATATTTTTTGGGAATTAGTTGGAGTGTGTTCTTATCTATTAATAGGTTTTTGGTTCACACGACCCAGTGCCGCGAATGCTTGTCAAAAAGCGTTTGTAACTAATCGTGTTGGGGATTTTGGTTTATTATTAGGAATTTTGGGTTTTTATTGGATAACAGGTAGTTTCGAATTTCGGGATTTGTTTGAAATATTCAATAACTTGGTTTATAATAATGAAGTTAATTTTTTATTTGTTACTTTATGCGCCTCCCTATTATTTGCCGGCGCTGTTGCTAAATCCGCCCAATTTCCCCTTCATGTATGGTTACCTGATGCCATGGAAGGGCCTACCCCCATTTCGGCTCTTATACATGCCGCTACTATGGTAGCAGCAGGAATTTTTCTTGTAGCTCGGCTTCTTCCTCTTTTCATAGTTATACCTTACATTCTAAATCTAATAGCTTTGATAGGTATAATAACATTATTTTTAGGAGCCACTTTAGCTCTTGCTCAAAAAGATATTAAGAAAAGCTTAGCTTATTCTACAATGTCTCAATTGGGTTATATGATGTTAGCTCTAGGTATGGGGTCTTATCGAGCTGCTTTATTTCATTTGATTACTCATGCTTATTCGAAGGCATTGTTGTTCTTAGGATCTGGATCAATTATTCATGCGATGGAAGCTATTGTTGGATATTCTCCAGATAAAAGTCAGAATATGGTTCTTATGGGCGGTTTAAGAAAACATGTACCAATTACAAAAACTGCTTTTTTATTGGGTACACTTTCTCTTTCTGGTATTCCACCCCTTGCTTGTTTTTGGTCCAAAGATGAAATTCTTAATGATAGTTGGTTGTATTCACCTATTTTTGCAATAATAGCTTGGTCCACAGCAGGATTAACTGCATTTTATATGTTTCGGATCTATTTACTTGCTTTTGAAGGACATTTAAACGTTTATTTTCAAACTTACAGTGGCAAAAAAAGTAGTTCGTTCTATTCAATGTCTCTATGGGGTAAAGATAAAGAAGGACCCGAAATTATTAAAAAAAATTTGCGTTTATTATATTTATTAACGACGAAAAACAATGAAAAAACTTATTTTTTAAACACATATCGAATTAATAGTAATGAAAATAGTAATGAAAATGTAAGAAGCACGGTGCAGCCTTTTATTAGTATTACTCGTTTTGGCACTAAAAGCACTTTCTCATATCCCCATGAGTCAGACAATACTATGTTATTTCCGATGCTTGTATTAGTTTTATTTACGTTGTTCGTTGGAGTCATAGGAATTCCTTTCTTCAATC